AAAGGTTCAAAACTTCATCAGCCACAGGATTGTATCAATTTGCCTTGAAGATATTAAATAAGAAAAATCCAGAATTTCTTCTTTGTGATGATAATGCCAAAAAATCTCAAGTTGGCTCATCTGTCTTTCTTTCCCTTATGTTGATCATTAGAGGCCTCTTGACTTTTCTCTTCCCTATTTTTTATTTATTTTATTTATTTTACTAGTAAAATAATAAAAATTTATAGTGGTTTTCTAATAGAAATTATCTTGTTGCGATCCTATGAATCAGTTCAATTAAAACCTTAGATTCATACTAGAGCCACGATGATTGAGTCTCAAGCTAAACAAAAGGCAAGGGTTCTTCGAATAAAAACCGCTTGATGATCATTTATTGAATTGGTGTAATGACTCGACAAAATCGAGAGAAAAAAAAAGTTGTCTTTTGGGCAAACAAAATTGGAAAGAAGAAAAGTTCTTTTTTTATTTTTTTATTAAGAACTACTTGAATTTTTTTTTTTCAGTCTGGTTGCGAGGTCTAAATAGTGAGTATGAATCATAGTTCCATTTTTTTTTTATTGATCCACTCTATGTATTTCGTGTTCCAGATACTAGAATAAATAATATCCGACGAATTAGAATCATCTTGATAGAGAGAACAGGCCCTTTCTATGTATTATCAATAGGATCAATTCTAACAAGTCACACACTCATATTCCAGAGATACCAAAACAAAAAAATCCACGGTCGAACTACCAGAATGTCTAGAAATGTGGAGCTTAAAGCAGAAAGACTCTTTTTGGATGGAAAAACTATGACTTCATAGTTTTAGTTAGTAGAAACCTAATTCATTAAAATTCCGTCCAATAAAACAGAAGAATTATAAATTTCTAAAATGATAGATAGGAATATCGCGAATAAAGCCATTGCAACCCCCATAAAAGGAGTAGTCCCCCAACCCGGAGCGACTTTCCCATATTCCGAATTCAAGGGTTTCAATAAACTACCTGCGCCAGTTCGTTTTGGCCTAGGTCTAGAACTATCTTCAACGGTTTGTGTAGCCATAAATTCTATTTAATCATTGGTGTTGACTTTGTATACTATTCCGTTGTAGTTGTAAATACACGATCTTTATCATAGATCCATTGTAATCTTGAAATTCTATAAAAATGGAAACAGCAACTTTAGTCGCCATCTCCATATCTGGTTTACTTGTAAGCTTTACTGGGTATGCCTTATATACCGCGTTTGGGCAACCCTCTCAACAATTAAGAGATCCATTCGAAGAACATGGGGACTAATTGAAGTAAGAAGTCTCCCAGCCGGGAGACTTCTTACTTCAATGAAATTCTTTCATTTTTTAGTCGGAACCTTAGGTGGTTCTCGGAAGAAGATAGCGAAAAAAATTATCCCTAAAGTCGAAACTAAAAGGAACGTATAAACCAATGCTTCCATAGATTCGATCGTGGTTTATTTACAATTATAACTTCCACACCTATTCACTTGTCATTTGGGATCATTTCCCATATAAAAAAAGAGTCAAAGAAAGGACAGGACAGGAGATGTTTCCCATATCAAATCAAAAAAGAGAGGCGAAAGATACCATAGCAATGTGGTATCAGATTGTCTGTCTCCTTGTAGTTGGATCCCCAACTTTTTGGAATGTTCCAAATTCCACTTGAGCATCCAAGTCTGGATCAATACCAGCAAAAACATCTCGGAACAAGGTTCGAGCGCCATGCCAAATGTGTCCGAAAAAGAAGAGCAAAGCAAAGGTAGCATGACCAAAAGTGAACCAACCCCTTGGACTGCTGCGAAAAACACCATCTGATTTCAAAGTAGCTCGATCTAATTCAAAAATTTCTCCTAATTGGGCACGCCTCGCATATTTCTTTACAGTAGCAGGATCAGAATAACTTACTCCATTAAGTTCGCCACCATAGAACTCCACCGTTACGCCTACTTGTTCAACGCTATATTTGGATTCTGCTCTTCTAAAAGGAACGTCCGCTCTCACAATTCCCTCTTCATCTACCAAAACTACCGGAAATGTTTCAAAAAAAGTAGGCATACGACGTACAAAAAGCTCGCGCCCTTCTTTATCTCTAAAGACGGGATGTCCTAACCATCCAACAGCTATTCCATCCCCATTGTCCATTGAGCCTGCTCTGAATAATCCCCCCTTTGCCGGATTATTACCAATATAATCATAAAAAGCTAATTTTTCGGGAATTTTAGACCAAGCTTCTGATAAACTAAGATTTTCGGCTAACCCATCGCTAACTCTTCGATATATTTCTTGCTGAAAGTATCCCTGATCCCACTGATAACGAGTAGGTCCAAATAATTCGATTGGGGTAGTTGCCGATCCATACCACATAGTTCCGGCAACTACGAAAGCTGCAAAAAAAACAGCAGCGATACTACTGGAAAGTACAGTTTCAATATTGCCCATACGTAATCCTTTGTATAGACGTTGAGGCGGACGGACACTAAGATGGAATAGGCCCGCTAATATGCCCAGTGTACCCGCAGCAATATGATGCGAAGCTATTCCCCCCGGAACGAAAGGATCAAAACCTTCTGCACCCCACGCAGGATTTACAGCTTGTACTTTTCCTGTTAGTCCATAAGGATCGGACACCCATATCCCAGGACCATACAAACCGGTTACATGAAATGCACCAAAGCCAAAACAAGCCACCCCTGCAAGAAATAAATGAATTCCAAAGATCTTGGGCAAATCTAAAGAAGGTTTTCCCGTCCGCTCATCACAGAATATTTCTAGGTCCCAATATACCCAATGCCAGATAGCTGCCAAGAAACACAAGCCAGAAAACACAATATGCGCACCTGCCACACCTTCATAACTCCAAATACCCGGATTCGTTATAGTTCCTCCTGAAATACTCCAACCACCCCACGAATTGGTTATTCCTAAACGAGTCATGAAGGGGATGACGAACATACCTTGTCTCCACATTGGATCCAGAACAGGATCAGAGGGATCAAAAACCGCTAATTCGTATAAAGCCATCGAGCCAGCCCAACCAGAAACTAGAGCTGTATGCATTATATGCACCGAAAGCAATCGACCCGGATCATTCAATACGACAGTATGAACACGATACCAAGGCAAACCCATGGAAATACCCCTTTAGCAAAGAAAAATAGACACGATGTCGTTTTATTTTATCGCATTGGAAAAGACTATCCATATCCTATGTACCTAACCCTTCTATAGGGGATTCTGTGTCAGAAAGCGTGAATATTTATTTCATTCCATTAAAAATAAGAAGCCAATTCTGTTTGTAAGAAGAAAGAGAAGCAGATCTATTCTATACTCGATAAGTGCCAATATGCAATGGGTAGCTTGGGCTATTTCGAAAAACGAAGAATAGATCCCTAATCCCTCTTTGTTTATCATTCGAATCACAGATTCCTTTTTCTTTATTCAATCTGTCTTACCTTCCTTATATGTATAATTTTTCAATCTATGTATTATTTCAATCTATGTATTAATAGAATCTATAGTATTCTTATAGAATAAGAAAAAAATGAAGATAATAAACTGCGGATTCTTTCTTTCTCTTCCATTCTTAAGTTTCCATATTAAAGTGTAGTTTTCTTACTTAAATCTAATAATATTAATCTAATATGCCCATTGGTGTTCCAAAAGTACCTTACCGGATTCCCGGAGATGAAGAAGCGACTTGGGTTGACTTATACAATGTTATGTATCGAGAAAGGACACTTTTTTTAGGTCAAGAGATTCGTTGCGAGATCACGAATCATATTACAGGTCTCATGGTATATCTCAGTATAGAAGATGGAATTAGCGATATTTTTTTGTTTATAAACTCCCCCGGCGGGTGGCTAATCTCAGGAATGGCGATTTTTGATACGATGCAAACGGTGACACCAGATATATATACAATATGCCTCGGAATAGCCGCGTCCATGGCCTCCTTCATTCTGCTTGGAGGAGAACCTACTAAACGTATAGCATTCCCTCACGCTAGAATTATGCTTCACCAACCGGCTAGTGCTTATTATCGAGCAAGGACACCAGAATTTTTACTAGAAGTGGAAGAGTTACACAAAGTTCGCGAAATGATCACAAGGGTTTATGCACTAAGAACAGGCAAGCCTTTTTGGGTTGTATCCGAAGACATGGAAAGGGATGTTTTTATGTCAGCAGACGAAGCCAAAGCTTATGGACTTGTTGATATTGTAGGGGATGAAATGATTGACGAGCACTGCGATACTGATCCAGTGTGGTTTCCAGAAATGTTTAAGGATTGGTAGTGGCTGAATTTCTTGTAAATTTATTTCAAACCTAAATTCGGGTTTTATGCGATTTTATAGAAAATAGAAATACTTCATGATGATGAATCATCAGGTTAAGATCGATCTAAACCAATCCATTTTTTTCTATATACATACGACATGCCAACAGTTAAACAACTTATTAGAAATGCAAGACAGCCAATACGAAATGCTAGAAAAACGCCCGCGCTTAAGGGATGTCCTCAGCGTCGAGGAACATGTGCTAGGGTGTATGTGCGACTCGTTCAGATCATGAGTTCAAACAAATAAGACAATTTTTGAAATATCCATGATCGGTACCAATGAATAGGATAGAGCTTCTCTCTCCTAGATTTCTACGGTATATGGAATTTATGGTTTCCTTTGGTGCAAATCCAATCATCTAGATTGGAAGAAGCAATTCCCCCATTGGTAGCAAATGGTTATCGATTAAGCGGAGGAAATAGTAAAAAAAAGAAAAGGCTTATGCTCCTTTATCTTAAAAGAACGGACTAAAGGGTCAGCTACTTAGCCAACTTTCATAATTAAATACCGTCACTGTATGAATAACTCTTATTTATTGTGAAAAGAGCGATTTACTCTATAATGGATAGGTAGAGCCAAAGACTGTGAACTATACAAGTTCACAATACCTTTTGATGAAAGAAAGGGCTCCGGTGTATAGAGAGGGCCTCACCGTTTAAAAGAGAACCATAGAAACGATGGAACCCACTGTTTTTTTAGTATCGTTAGAATTTGTTATTTCTATGCGAAATAACTGAAGGGGATAGAATAAAAAATCGTGGTTGGGAAGGTTATAGTAGCAAAAGCCATTGGAATTAATATTTTATATATCGGAATAATCCGTTTTGTTATTAATGGGAAAAAGAACGGTTAAAAGAAGATAAATCATTAGTTATTCATTAAGGTTAATTTGATTCAATGACCAGAGTTCCGCGAGGATATATAGCTCGGAGACGACGAACAAAAATGCGTTCATTTGCCTCAAACTTTAGAGGGGCTCATTTAAGACTTAATCGAATGATTACTCAACAAGTAAGAAGAGCTTTTGTTTCTTCTCATCGAGATAGAGGCAGGCAAAAGAGGGATTTTCGTCGTTTGTGGATCACTCGGATAAACGCAGCAACACGGATATATAAAGTATTTGATAGTTATAGTAAATTAATACACAATCTGTACAAAAAGGAATTGATTCTTAATCGTAAAATGCTTGCACAAGTAGCTGTATTAAATCCAAATAATCTTTACACGATTTCCAATAAAATAAAGACCATCAATTAAAGGGATAAAAAAGTAATATACAGGAATAATTAAAACCGAATTCCCGGAGAGGGAACTCCGGGAAAATACAATAAATTAAGATTAAGTGGTAGGAATCAACGAGCATGTTGCAATAAATAAAAAACTATTTCTTTTTTCCCATTTTTTTTTCTTTTCTTATAACAAACAAAAGAATCTAAACTGGATTACTTTATTTATATATGAGTCTGATCCTTTCGAATAAAACATCAACAATCGGAACTTAAGCTCCGATTGTTGTTTCTTAAATTCTGGTTGGAGTTTCTTAAATTTCGATTGGAATTGAACTTTTGTGTTAATTGAGGAATATGTCTATTTTTTCTGTGTCTAGGACCAGTAATTATTGAAATTGACTGGGCTTGAAATTGCTTCTCATTTTCATAGTTACGAAATGGTAAGAAAGATAAAATACGAGCCTGTTTTATAGCAAGAGTAATTAATCGTTGTTGTTTCAAGGTTAATCTATTTATTCGTCTGGATAATATTTTTCCTTGTTCACTAATAAATCGATTAATTAAGCTCATGTTTCTATAATCAATTCGATCCCCCCGACCAATTCGGGAACGCCTACGAAAAGGTTGTTTGGATTTACGAAAAGGTTGTTTGAATTTACGAAAAGGTTGCTTGGATTTTGGAAAAGTTTGTTTGGATTTACGAAAAGGTTGCTTAGATTTACGAAAAGGTTGTTTAGATATATACATGATTTATTCCTTATTTAAAAATTTGAAAAAAAAAAAATGGATTTCTTTATTTTATGAATTTTGGATCCAGAAGAAGTAGTCTTTCTTTGGTCCATATATTATTTGATTCATATACTATATATAAAAAACCTCTATACATATGAAATAATATCTACCTAAAGTGGATTTTTATTTTGTATTCTATCTATGTTCTATATATTAAATAATAAATTCTTACTCTTTCTATTCTTTAGAAAAATCAAAAACACGATGCTCCTATTTCTTTATTTCATTATGAGTCGTATGCTTGCGGCAATAACGACAAAATTTTCTTAATTCTAATTGTCCGGGTGTATTGTGGCGATTCTTTTGAGTACTATATCTAGAAATCCCCGTCGATTCCTTATTGGTACCCTTTCGAACACAACTGATACATTCCAAAATCACTCTGATTCTAACATCTTTGCCCTTGGCCATGAACCTCCTTTCCTTTTTGGATCGACTTAACTTAATTCTTATACCTGTTCTTTTATTCTTCTATATTGGATCCGAAAAAGAAGAATAAAATCCAATAGAATAAAAAATGGAGAAATAATTAAAGAATACAATCCTTATCGAATTAGCAAGGATTTTGCTTCGAAATCCTTTCATTTAAGTAGCAAGCCCGGCTCTTTCTATGCTCGAATTTGTGAGGCCTGACTTAGCTTGGATACCGCTTTTAATTAAATTTATGTTTTCTTCCAAAATGAGATTTACCAAATTTTTGATGACTCTGAGGTTCAACCCAATCCATCTTTTCTTTCTTTTTGCTTCGTATACTAAAAAAGGATTGAAAGAAAATTTTCGTCATGTCACGAAAAATTTTATCTCTCATATAGGAATAACTAGAATTAAAAAAAAGGGAATGACAAAGCATCTGGGAATAAACGATTAATTTCTATCAATAAACCTGCTAAAGCCCCAAACCATAGAGTACTTAGCACGGGTGCTACAGAGAGATATGTTTTTATATCCCGCATTGAAAATCCTCCTTCCTTATTGGAATACATATATGATCAGATACTCTTGCCCAAGATCGTTTGTATTTCTTTATTTAGGCGAAATTCCTAACTAAAAAAACAAAATCAATATTCTATATATATAGAATGAACCATATAGACGAAATTTTCCTATCCCTAAAAAAGAAAAAGATGACCCCTTCTTCCTATACATTACTAAGGAATAGTAATCTTTCTTTTATAGGTGAAATTCAACTGGATTTTAGATATATACCCTTCCTTGATTATATGAGACCAAAAACAAGAAATGACAAGAAAGTTCTATATAGATAGAGAAATAGAAGAAAATTACAATGTGGAAAACAAGAAAGGAATTGTGTACAATGGCATTGTACAACAATTTGGAAAAGGGATGTAGCGCAGCTTGGTAGCGCGTTTGTTTTGGGTACAAAATGTCACAGGTTCAAATCCTGTCATCCCTACCTATTACTTCTCTCTTCTTTATGGGCAGTAGCGGGGAGATCAATTAAAGTGTATATAACTTTAATTTGTGGATACTATACGTACGTGAGACACGTTAGGAGTAGAAAAGGATTTTATTTTTGAAAGCGCTCTTAGTTCAGTTTGGTAGAACGCGGGTCTCCAAAACCCGATGTCGTAGGTTCAAATCCTACAGAGCGTGATTCCATCTATCTTATGTCGAAACAGAGTAAAATAACTTAAAAAAAAAAAACAAAGTCGAATTACAATTCCAATTTGACCTCCTCTCTAGTCTGGAGGAGGTCAATCAAAAAATAAATATTACTCAATCAAAGATCCAACTGATCCCCACGCCTGTATTGCAAATACGCAGTCACGAATAATCCCGCTAAAGTAATAGGAATTAGGCCTAAGACGATTCCAAATAGAAAAACTTCAATCATTTCGATTTGTTCGAGGGGGATAAAAAAAGAGGTACGATCTATCTCTAAATAATAGTCTAAATTATCCACGAATCTCAATGACCAAAAAAAGAATTGGTAATTAGCGTGGAAAAAGGTCCTATAATATCAGGAATCCAAAAGATAGATTCTTATTTTCTGACTTATTCATTCAATTCATTTCAAATAAGACGTATCTTGTTCAAGCCAATAAATAGAGCTGGGGTTATAGTTAAAGCAGCCAGTAGAAAACCGAAATAACTAGTTATAGTAAGCATGAAGGGGTTAAATTCCATTTTTTTTTTACTACACTACATATGTTGGTAAAGCACTTACCTAAGTTATGGAAAATTCCTAATTCATCGGTTATTTTAGATAATACTAAAAAACAAGATAGAGCGAGATACAGAAGTGTAAAAGAAAATCGATTCATCAGATGGGACATGAGTCCCTAATTCCAAATCAAGAGATTTATTGTGGAATCTGTCAGTTAAGTAAAGTAATAATATTAAGAACTAGATCATCTAAACCCATTGAAAAATGAAATCGGATTTTTGGGGAATTTTGGAATAAAAGATAAATAAAGAATAGAATTTGAAAAAAGTTCTTTCTATTTCAGATTATTTCTTTTTCAATAGGATTTAATCCTCTTTTTTGAGCAAATGGTCGTCGCCTATTCCTTCTTATTTTAACTCATTGTATTCCATATGGAATAAGAGGAGAAGAAAACCATTCCACGACTCCCGAAGGCCCCCCTGAAAAAGGGAAAAATTGACTTTATTTTTATTTATTCATTTTTCGAACCCCAACCAAAGTTGATTCGAAGACGAGTTACTTCAATTATCTTTTTCTTTTAAGTTCTATCTTCTGTCTTTCCCTATTTCATCTCGTAAAGTTACATGCTTGCAGTTTGGTTAAGAAAGTTAGACCTAATCCAACAAACAAGATAGGATTGATTACGAATCTTGATTCTTCAAAGAATGTATTCCGTTTCTTTCATAACGGATTATCTACTATTCTATTTTCTATTTTTTAGATAGTATTTTATACTAACCAATTTTATTGAAAAGTTGGATTCGAATAAAACTTTTCACTAAAAAGGGATAGATTTCGCATATACTTATCCTTATATTGCGTCAATATGAGAATATCCTTCCTAAATTCTTTATCCAAACCCATTGATCATTAACTTAGGTTTTCCCAAGATCCTGGTCACTATTCCAAATTAAATTATTCTACTATTCCGAAGACAATGAAAATAAGTAGGACCCCAAAAATTGGGGTTTCTATTGATGCCTTGAATAACATGTAGTTTCCCTATAGACAAAGAACAAAGAAGAAAAAAATGGAATTCTGTTTCGGGACCAAGCCAAACAGGATTGCTGTGCCATAGGAAGGATAGCTATACTAATTCGGTATACTCAAAATACACCTTTGGTACAAAATTGACAATCTCACAAGGATGAAATATCAGTAATTTTCTATTTACTGGTTGATCCCATCTTTTACGGAATCAATTCCTTTTTTGAATGTACAAAAATTTAGGGAGCTCAGCATGTCTGGAAGCACGGGAGAACGTTCTTTTGCTGATATTATTACCAGTATTCGATACTGGGTTATTCATAGCATTACTATACCTTCCCTATTCATTGCGGGTTGGTTATTTGTCAGTACGGGTTTAGCTTATGACGTGTTTGGAAGTCCTCGGCCAAACGAATATTTTACGGAAAGTCGACAAGGAATTCCATTAATAACCGACCGTTTTGATTCTTTAGAACAACTAGATGAACTTAGTAGATCCTTTTAGGAGGCCCCCAATGACCATAGATCGAACCTATCCTATTTTTACAGTGCGATGGCTGGCTGTTCACGGATTAGCTGTACCCACGGTTTTTTTCTTGGGATCAATATCAGCAATGCAGTTCATCCAACGATAAACTAAATTCCAACTATAGAACTATGACACAATCAAACCCGAATGAACAAAATGTTGAATTGAATCGTACCAGTCTATACTGGGGTTTATTACTCATTTTTGTGCTTGCTGTTTTATTTTCCAATTACTTCTTCAATTGAGAGAAAGGTAAAGAGTAGTAAGAATTCTCTTATCCCATTTGGAAGGATACCATCCTTATAACTATCCATGACTGTTTTTGTCTCTAGCACGACCACTTGAGAAAATGTGGAGGAAAGTAGGGGAAATGGCCGATACTACAGGAAGAATTCCTCTTTGGCTGATAGGTACTGTAACCGGTATTCTTGTGATTGGTTTAATAGGTGTTTTCTTTTACGGTTCGTATTCTGGATTGGGTTCATCTCTATAGTAATCGGAGGAGCCAGATTGTAAACATGAAAAAGTAGGAGCTTAGCGGGTCCTTACCCCCCTTTATCTGATTAGAGCGGAAAGGACCCGCGGAATTCTTATAACGCGATTTTAATCTATTCCATAATCTAGAAATTGGTTACCTATTTCTATTTGTAAAAATAACAAAGAGAAAGCCTTTGCTTTGATGGTTAGAATCCTTCTATTTATTCTTTTGTTTGTTAATAATGTTAGTGAAGCAATCCGTTGGTGGGTTTAAAGCGCTTGCCTTTCGCCCATAAAATTTATTTACTTCACTCTTATGAAGCAACAACAAAGAGTGGATCAATTAAGGATCCAATATTTTATTCCACGAAGGAAGTATCCTGCAAATCTTTGATTTAGTTTAGAGTAATAAACTAATAAAACCTTAATCAAAACTACTCCACTAGCCTAAAAAAACCGCCCTTTAATGGAATTGAAAAAGTCAAGCAATTCTATCTGCTCACAAAAAATTTGTCCCCCGCCATACTTTCTTTCCCCCTGTTTGTCCACTACCGCGCTCGAACCTAAGCAAAGGAAGTCCAAGAGACAGACCCGAATAAAGAATAAATAGTAATCTTTGGTAAAACAAATAAGAAGAAAAAGGATTCTTACTTCGATACAAGAAGAATCGACACAAGAAAAAAAGAATCGACACAAGAAAAAGGCTTTTTTGCCTTTTTCTTGTGCCCAATAGAGGATTACGAAGACCTGCAATTCCTCCTAAAAGGACTTGTTCCTTTTATTGTTCTCGCCTCTGCCTTGGATTCTCCTCTTTTGCATGAAATAGAAATAAGGAATTCCAGAAATCGAGACTTTTTACCAACTTAATGGTAAGAAATCCCGGGATCTAGAAATTCATTTCGTACAATTGAACCTTTTCAAACTGTTTCTTTTTGAGAACCAAAAAGACTTGTGCTAAAATAACAGATGCGAAAAAGAACAAAAGGCCTTGGACGCGTAATGGATCCTGAAGCACTATTTCTGCATCCCCCTGACCAAACCCTCCCACATTAGGATTGCTTGTTAATGGTTGATCAAGCTTGATTGATTCTCCCTCTGAAACAAGAAGTTCTGGCCCGGGAGGTATAATATCAATCACTTGGCGCCCATCCGACGCATCAACTATGGATATTTCATATCCCCCTTTTTCTTTACGTAGTATTTTTTTTACTATACCTGTTGACGTAGCATTATAAACTGTATTGTTACTCTTGCTACCATCGGGATAGATCTGTCCCCTTCCTCGGTTTCCCCCTACATATATGGGATATTTTAAGAAATGAACGTCTTTTTTTGTAGCGGGATCGGGGGAAAGAATGGGAAAGACAATTTCACTATATTTCTTACCGGGAACAGGGCCTATCACAAGAATATTTTTTTTATCGTCCCGATAACTCTGAAAAGAGAGATTTCCTATCTTTTCTTTCAACTCAGGAGAAATACGGTCGGGCGGCGCTAATTCGAATCCCTCAGGCAAAATAAGAACAGCACCCACATTCAATCCTCCCTTTTTCCCATTAGCAAGAACTTGTTTCAGCTGCATATCATAAGGGATTCGAAGAACTGCTTCAAATACAGTATCGGGAAGCACAGCTTGGGGAACTTCAATATCCACGGGCTTATTAGCTAAATGGCAGTTGGCACATACAATTCGTCCAGTTGCTTCCCGCGGGTTTTCATAACCCTGCTGTGCAAAAATGGGATATGCATTTGAAATAGATGTCCGAGTTATTACGTATATCATGATCGATACAGAAATCGATCGAATCATCTGTTCCTTTAACCAAGAAAAAGTATTTCTATTTTCCATGTCCAATCGTGGATCCCGGAATTTCTACAATAAATTAGATAGGTAGCTAAGTTAATCTAGTTCCCTATACACGAGTCTGTTGTCATTCTACTGCAACAGTTGTACTGGAATGATGAATACCTTGAGCAGTTAGAAATAGAAAGAATTTTGCTAAAAAGAAAAAGGGCTTTCTTTCTAAAGAAAGAAAAATGCTAATTTTATTAATAATTAGAAAAGCCAATTATGCTTCACTAATTGAATGATAAATGACTACAAGCGAAGGAGATAGACGGTTTAAACAAAAAAAGACCCAAAATTTCAAACACGTGTCTAGAATCACAGGAAAACTACAAACAAAAATAGTGAAAATTAGCTCGTTAGGAGCCCATCCAAGATCGTTGTAGACCCAACGAATTAGTAGTTCCCAACCGCGGGTGGAGTGAAATCCAACAAAAAAATCCGTAACTAAAAGAATAAAAAAAGCTTTTATTGAGTCATTTAAGTTATAGAAGAATTCCTGAACCCAAGAATTCAAAATGACAAGTTCCTCTTTACCCAGAAAAAAAGAACCACTTAGAATAGCCAAACAGATTATATTTGTTGAGAAATGCAAAATGATATGGAGATGGTCCTCATTATCTATTTTGGCCAATTGTATTATTTCCTTGTGTATTCCTATAGGAGGTTTTTGTACATGTGTCTTCGGTTTCTCTTTTATCATTTCGTCCAAGAGAAAAAGCTCTTCTAATTCTATGAATCCTTCTAGAATCCTTTTCTCTTGAATATCCGTTAAGAGAGTTTCAGGTTGCCTGGTATTCCACCAATTCTTAATCCAAAGTTCCAGACATTTGTTAAAAGAGAAAGAGACTCCCCAGGGCAAAAGTACGATAAATACAAGATATAGGAAAGAAGGCAATGCTTTCTTTTTTTTCATTTTTGATCTGTAAATTGAGTTGTTAATGAATCCGCTTCATTCGCTGACTCTATATGATATTTCTTTTTTTTTTGAAGCAAAAATTCTATAACAAGGTTTGAGACCTTGTGTTTGTATCTATTTCTCTTTTTGTATACTAGGGGAATTTCATTGTATTGGGTTCTTTCTTAGATCTAAATGGAGTGGAATAGAGAAATAGAATAAAAAAAAGCCCTTTCTTTCATATGAAAAGGGAAGAATATTAGGCCATATATTTCACTTGGACAAAACAAATTAGAAGCAATTTTCTCTTATCCTCGGTTGTTCCTTCCTTTAGATAAATACTCGAAATACCCTTACAATTTAATTTAAATTAAAAAATTGCAATTGGTACTCAAAATACTTCAATTGGTACGCGCAAGAAATAGGCCAATTCGGCAGCTTTTTGTTCAATTTCTCGTGGAGTAAAAAACTTCTCATCAGTACGAGTCAAGGGAATGACTCCCTGACCACGTATTTCCATATAAAGGATACGACGAGGATAAATACCCTCTTTAACCTGAATTCTAATTGATTGGATATCCCGCACAAGGAATCGAAGGAAGATGCGACGTTTTATTCCAGGGAATCCCCAACGAAAAATGGACACTATTCCCTCTTTTCTATCAAATCGGTCATAACCACTGCCTACATTCCACAAAATAGTGCACCACAAATAGGAGCTAATGAATAGGCCCGCGATTCCGTAGAAAGACATCACGACCCCCTGTGGAAAAAAAAGAATTTGTTGAGATGGAAGTACGGATATCATATTCTTACCAAGATAACTGGAAGCCCCAACCGCTAAGAATCCTAATGAACCTAGAAAAAGAATACAGGCCCAGAAAAAATTACCTCTTTTTCGAGAACCTTTTAGAAGTTCTATCCATATGTGTTCTGATCGCCAATTCATATTAGATATACTAAATCCAGCAGCGGTTAATTGAAATTGAGAGAATAAGCTAAATGATTTTGACTTTACTTTTTTTGATTATGAAATCGCCTTCAGCAGCTAGTACTCCTGTGAAATAATTGGTTAGATACATTGACTTTCTATTCAAAAAAATTCCTGGATCCACTTAAAAAAACTCGCTATACTCGGCTACGCATATGTATGCATTTATGCTCGTAGCCTATATCTGCATTTTTTCATTTGTGTGTAGAAAGAGCTACATACCCTATCATATTAATATATTACTTACACTAAAAAATATTTGTATTATGATCCTGGAAATACATTGATCAAATTTTGCCCCGTCGGTTCTAGACAATCTTATTTTTCTGCACATAAAGAAATAAAGAAGCCATTGCAATTGCCGGAAATACTAAGCCTACTAAAGGCACGAAAATAGAGGGTAAGTTTAAATCTGTCATAGAATAGGTGTCTCAATTCCAATTTACTATTTCTATCTATTCAAAATATATCTTCAGATTCTTATGATATAATTAAGTATATCTATTATAAGGAATATTGACTATTGTATTTTGGAGTTTGCAAAATAAAGATTTTTTATAGATAAATAATACTAACTAAAGTATTCTATAAAAGTATTCTATATCTCTAAAAAAATGAATGGAATGGATAATTTGATTTTTCTTTTTCCATTTTAATGGCCTTTCTATCTTTCTAATCGAACTTGAAATTGGATTCAAAAGAAAGCAATTGTGAAAATGAAAGAAATACCTCTTTCAGAATACCCTTTAATTTAAATTTTTAAAGTAGAAGTTAATACAATATCCGGTTGAAGGGTAATGATCATACGTCTGTAATGCATTGTATGTCCCAGAATAGGTCCCATTCTTCTACCCTTTCGGGTAGTTGATGGCTATTCACAGCTACTACCTTAATACCAAAGAAGAGCTCGACCCAATGCTTTATTTCTGTCTTAGTGGGTCCCAATTCGACATTATTAGAAGTATATTGATTATTTCCCAATAAATGAAGACTCTTTTCTGCAAATACTGCGTATTTGGTTCCATTATCGTATGATAATACTCTATTTTGATTTGTATTTGTTTATTGTATTATACCTTTCTGTATTCTAGATATATAGAATAGAAGAATCTCGATTTGTCAAGTCTCATGATCGTATCAAGATATATTTAAATTTGGCTCGATCTTTTCTTTGAAAAGATCGAGCCAAATTTAATTGCAATCAATTCGAAGAATAAAGAAGAATTACTGCATTTCGTAACTCATTTTTTCTCTTTCTATTTCGCTTCTTTTTTATTTAGACCTTCTTTATATCTAGTTTTATCTACTTAATCGATGGTATCTACCGGCTTGTAGTCGAATGTGATCGCTTTCCATACTTCACAAGCTGCGGCTAGTTCAGGACTCCATTTGCAAGCTGCTCGGATAATTTCATTACCTTCACGAGCAAGATCGCGCCCTTCGTTACGAGCTTGTACACAGGCTTCTAAAGCCACCCGATTAGCTGCTGCACCTGGTGCATTCCCCCAAGGATGTCCTAAAGTTCCTCCACCAAATTGTAATACGGAATCGTCTCCAAAGATTTCGGTCAGAGCTGGCATATGCCAAACATGAATACCCCCTGAAGCCACCGGTATAACACCTGGCATGGATACCCAGTCCTGCGTGAAAAAGATACCGCGAGAACGATCTTTTTCAATATAATCATCGCGCAATAAATCAACAAAACCTAAAGTCATTTCGCGTTCCCCTTCTAACTTACCTACTACTGTACCGGCGTGGATATGATCTCCCCCAGACATACGCAATGCTTTAGCTAATACACGGAAATGCATACCATGATTTTTCTGTCTATCAATAACTGCATGCATTGCTCGGTGAATGTGAAGAAGTAGGCCGTTGTCGCGGCAATAATGAGCCAAACTAGTATTTGCGGTGAATCCTCCAGTTATGTAGTCATGCATTATAATAGGAACCCCTAATTCCCTCGCAAATACAGCTCTCTTAATCATTTCTTCGCATGTACCTGCAGTCGCATTCAAGTAATGCCCCTTGATTTCGCCGGTTTCGGCTTGTGCTTTATAAATTGCTTCGGCAACAAAGACAAAACGGTCTCTCCAGCGCATAAATGGTTGTGAGTTTACGTTTTCATCATCTTTCGTAAAATCAAGTCCACCGCGTAGACACTCATAACACGCTCTACCGTAATTTTTTGCGGATAATCCCAATTTGGGTTTAATAGTACATCCCAATAAAGGACGACCATACTTGTTCAACTTATCCCTTTCAACTTGGATACCATGAGGCGGACCTTGGAAAGTTTTTGAATAAGCAGGAGGAATTCGTAGATCCTCCAAACGTAGAGCACGTAGGGCTTTGAAACCAAATACGTTACCCACAATGGAAGTAAACATGTTAGTAACAGAACCCTCTTCAAATAGATCTAATGGATAAGCTATATAACAGATATATTGACTGTCTTCCCCAGGAACGGGTTCGATGTGATAGCATCGTCCTTTGTAACGATCAAGACTGGTAAGTCCATCAGTCCAAACAGTTGTCCATGTACCAGTAGAAGATTCCGCAGCTACTGCAGCCCCTGCTTCTTCAGGCGGAACCCCGGGCTGAGGAGTTACTCGGAACGCTGCCAAGATATCAGTATCCTTGGTTTCGTATTCCGGGGTGTAGTAAGTCAATTTATAATCTTTAACACCAGCTTGAAATCCAACACCTGCTTTAGTTTCTGTTTGTGGTGACATAAGTCCCTCCCTACAACTCATGAATTAATAATTCTCACAACGACAGGGTCTACTCGATATGGACTAAGCGTAAATGAAACCTTTGCAAAAATCTTAAAAAAATATTCAATTAATATCAACTCATTAAATAAAAAAGGGAGTATGCTTAAGTTAATGAATATGTTTCATTCATATTCATATATAATTATAATGCGTACACCCTGTGTACGTTCTATCCTATAGGAATTCTACTATAGGAATTCGATAGGAATTGAGTTATTGTTATGGTAAGTTAACATGGTTCATTATTAAACCATAGATTTGATTCACCAAATCCATCATTATTGTATACTCTTTGATAGATATAGCGCAACCCAAACAAATCCCTTAATCCTTATTTTACAATTTTATAAGTTCTTATCTTAATAGGCCCCTTTCTTATTTTGAATCTAAATACCTAAATACTAAGAAAATTCTCTGTTGACAGCAATCTATGCTTCACAGTAGTATATATTTTGTATATCGAAGTCCTAGACAGGAAAGTAGAAGAGGCAAAGATCCTTGACAAAAGGAAAAATTTCTATCAAAAAAAAGATTGATTGAACTTTCCACCGGACTCATTCCATGAGTAAACGAGTGAATGGGATTCGCTTAGGCAACGAAATCAAGTGCTAGTCCCCTTTTCTTTTTTATTGAATTAACTAATTCATTTCCTTTTCACTTTTTGATTTTTGGATATTTTTTTTATTTGATTTGGCATTATTCAACAAGAAAAAAAAGAAAAATTTCGACAAATTCCTTTTTTTTATAATTATGTGATAATTATGAGAACCAATTCTACTACTTCGCGTCCCGGGGTTTCCACAATTGAAGAAAAAAATGCAGGGCGTATTGATCAAATTATTGGACCCGTGCTGGATATCACTTTTCCCCCGGGCAAGTTGCCTTATATTTATAACGCTTTGATAGTCAAGAGTCGGGACACTGCCGATAAGCAAATTAATGTGACTTGTGAGGTACAACAATTATTAGGAAATAATCGAGTTAGAGCTGTAGCTATGAGTGCTACAGATGGGTTGATGAGAGGAATGGAAGTGATTGACACAGGAGCTCCTCTTAGTGTTCCGGTCGGTGGAGCTACTCTCGGACGAATTTTTAACGTTCTTGGGGAGCCTATTGACAATTTGGGTCCTGTAGATACTAGTGCAACATTCCCTATTCATAGATCCGCGCCTGCCTTTATTGAGTTAGATACGAAATTATCTATCTTTGAAACAGGTATTAAGGTGGTCGATCTTTTAGCTCCTTATCGGCGTGGAGGAAAAATCGGACTATTTGGGGGAGCAGGAGTAGGTAAAACAGTACTCATCATGGAATTAATCAATAACATTGCTAAAGCTCATGGAGGGGTATCCGTATTTGGCGGAGTAGGGGAACGGACTCGTGAAGGAAATGATCTTTATATGGAAATGAAGGAATCTGGAGTAATTAATGAAAAAAATATCGAGGAATCAAAGGTAGCTCTAGTCTATGGACAAATGAATGAACCACCCGGAGCTCGTATGAGAGTTGGTTTAACTGCCCTAACTATGGCAGAATATTTCCGAGATGTTAATAAGCAAGACGTGCTTTTATTCATCGATAATATCTTTCGTTTTGTTCAAGCAGGATCGGAGGTATCCGCCTTATTAGGGAGAATGCCCTCTGCAGTGGGTTATCAACCTACCCTTAGTACAGAAATGGGTTCTTTACAAGAAAGAATTACTTCTACCAACAAGGGATCGATAACTTCGATCCAAGCAGTTTATGTACCTGCGGACGATTTGACCGACCCTGCTCCTGCCACAACATTTGCACATTTGGACGCTACTACCGTACTTTCCAGAGGATTAGCTTCCAAGGGTATTTATCCCGCAGTAGATCCTTTAGATTCAACTTCAACTATGTTACAGCCTCGGATCGTTGGCAAGGACCATTATGAAACTGCGCAAAGAGTTAAAGAAACTTTACAGCGTTACAAGGAACTTCAGGACATTATTGCAATTCTTGGGTTGGATGAATTATCGGAGGAGGATCGTTTAACTGTAGCAAGAGCACGAAAAATTGAGCGGTTCTTATCACAACCGTTCTTTGTGGCAGAAGTTTTTACCGGTTCTCCAGGAAAGTATGTTAGTCTTGCAGAAACAATTAGGGGGTTTCAACTAATCCTTTCCGGAGAATTAGATGGCCTACCCGAACAGGCTTTTTATTTGGTGGGGAACATCGATGAAGCTAGCACGAAAGCTATAAACTTAGAAGAGGAGAACAAATTGAAGAAATGAAATTAAATCTTTATGTACTGACTCCTAAACGAATTATTTTGGATTGTGAAGTGAAAGAAATCATTTTATCTACTAATAGCGGCCAAATTGGTGTATTACCAAATCACGCCCCCATTAACACAGCTGTAGATATGGGTCCTTTGAGAATACGCCTCCTCAACGACCAATGGTTAACGGCGGTTCTGTGGAGTGGTTTTGCGAGAATAGTTAATAATGAGATCATCATTTTAGGAAATGATGGAGAACTGGGTAGTGACATTGATCCAGAAGAAGCTCAACAGGCACTTGAAATAGCCGAAGCTAACTTGAGTAAAGCTGAGGGTACGAAAGAATTGGTTGAAGCAAAGCTAGCTCTCAAACGGGCTAGGATACGAGTCGAGGCTATCAATTGGATTCCCCCATCCAATTGAAGACAATCCAAAGGTTTCGTTGATACAAAGAAAAAGGAAAGAAGGGTAGAAAAAGTTATTAGATAGCGAAGCGAAGTAAGTCCAATGCTATCTAGTAATTTTTCTACCTACCTACCTACTATTGGATTTGAACCAATGACTCCCGCCGTATGAAAGCAGTACTCTAACCACTGAGTTAAGTAGGCAATTTATCATCACAAAAGAAGCCGCATTACTTCGATCGATTATAGATCGAATCCTTTTTATAAGCAATACCGCTCCATTATTGGTATGGTATATAGTAAATAGATCAAAGGGATATCCTATGGCATTACAGAATATTCATCTTGACAAGAAATTATCTATATGTTAAGATATCTCTGACAAGGGCTATAGCTCAGTTCGGTAGAGCAACTCGCTTACACGTGCGCCAATGCTTTTCAAGGGAATTTATTATGCAATGAACATAATTGACCTTATTGCAAAATCAATGTCTTACTTCATGGATTCGAGAGAATAGGAGAACAGTAGCCTGACAAACAGTCGGTTCAGTCCGATTCGGGTGCCAATTCTGGTGCCTAATCAAATAGAACCCCTATTGATTTGCTAGTTGATAAGGTAAATATCCAGCCCACTCAATGCTAGGCATAATGAGGATAAGGGCCTCCAAAAAACTTCTTTTCGTTCTATGAACTTTAAGGTGTATGAAGTCTCATAGTCAACTCTTGCAGCGGAACGATAGAGACTCCATTTCACTTAGGTTGATTTAATTTAGGCCGGAGGCAGACCTAAGTCAAGGTAATCCTCCTTTGAAACACTTTGGTATTGCTCCTAGATAGATCATAATACAAATAAATCAATCAGAGCACAGGGAGCCATCTTATTATCTTTCCGTAAAGAAAAACTATGGCGGATTAACTGATCTTTACTTCAGTTGATGAAAGAGCCCAATGCAGAAAAATGCATGTTGGGTCTTTGAAACAGTTCGAATCATTTCGATAATAATCCGTTTGATCTGTTTTACCGAGAAGGTCTACGGTTCGAATCCGTATAGCCCTACTAATATATATGTCTTTTTTTTAGATTTTAGGATGGATATCCTATATTTCCTTTAGTATAGTTTTCTTTTCCTTATTAGTACTTGTTTATAGACTCGACGGTCGCTTGCGACCTAGAATAGAGATAAAAGCATTACCATAGGCTCATTTCTCGAAAATCATAGAGACAGGAAAAGAAAAAAGAATTTCGATCAAATCAATAGAAGGAAAGATCCCTTATCTGATTTGAATTCCATCCTTCTTCAAATAAAATAGGATATGCCCTAGACTTTCCTATAATGACTGCAACGATTTTCTCCATTTTGCGAATTCCTATTTTGTTTGAAGTATATTACTATACTATATATTATGTAAAAATATACATTATCTAAATAGATCTACTTTAAATAGAAAAAATCGAAAGAAAATAAAAAGAAAGAGTAAATAATAAAACAGGATATTCTGTTTCATAATTCTGAAATAGAGTTCTTTTTTTTTTTTTTAGTTTTATTCCTCATTAGGCTGCATACATTAGTAATCCTATTTTAATTAGGTTCTAATCTAATTAGTAGTAAGTATTTTCTTTTTTATTTAATAGTCTCTGACAATCCTTAAATAAAGGATAGAGCAATTCTTTTTTCTATAGATTCTAGAGAAAACGAGACAAAGTGAAGCAAAAGAGTTTTCTTTGTATAAGAATTAGGTCTATACCATATCTAAATAGAATGGAAATCCAAAAGAAAGAGAGTGGGGATTCCATTGGATGAATCCTTAAGGAAGACATGGCACAAAAGAAACAAAAGCTAAAGTAAGTGCTCTTTGGTTTGAGCAAAAGAGATTCTTGTTTCACCGAGGAAAAGAGAGAAGTTCTGGATAAATTGACAATGCCAACTGAATTGACTAATTTCAGTTCTGCCTATTCCACATTAATGGGAGTACATTTATGTTCCTGCTTCACGAATATGATATTTTTTGGACATTTCTAATAATAGCAAGCCTTATTCCTATTTTGGTATTTTGGATTTCAGGGCTTTTAGCCCCGATTAATGAAGGACCAGAGAAGCTTTCCAGTTATGAATCGGGTATAGAACCCATGGGGGGTGCTTGGTTACAATTCCGAATACGCTATTACATGTTTGCGCTAGTTTTTGTTGTTTTTGATGTGGAAACGGTCTTTCTCTACCCTTGGGCAATGAGTTTTGACGTATTGGGTGTATCCGTTTTTATTGAAGCTTTCATTTTCGTGCTTATCCTAGTTGTTGGTTTAGTTTATGCATGGCGAAAAGGAGCCTTGGAATGGTCTTAACTGAATATTCAGACAAAAAAAAAAAAGAAGGAAAAGATTCCATTGAGACAGTCATGAGTTTGATTGAGTTTCCGTTACTTGACCAAACAAGTTCCAATTCCGTTATTTCAACTACACCAAATGATCTTTCGAATTGGTCAAGACTCTCCAGTTTATGGCCCCTTCTATATGGTACCAGTTGTTGTTTCATTGAATTTGCTGCATTAATAGGTTCACGATTCGACTTTGATCGTTATGGATTGGTACCAAGATCAAGTCCTAGGCAAGCGGACCTAATTTTAACAGCCGGTACGGTAACAATGAAAATGGCTCCCTCTTTAGTGCGATTATATGAGCAAATGCCTGAACCAAAATACGTCATTGCTATGGGAGCCTGTACTATTACAGGGGGAATGTTCAGTACGGATTCCTATAGTACTGTTCGAGGAGTTGATAAGTTAATTCCTGTGGATGTCTACTTGCCGGGTTGCCCACCTAAACCAGAGGCTGTTATAGATGCCCTAACAAAACTTCGTAAGAAGATATCGCGAGAAATTGTTGAGGATCGAACTCTATGTCAAAGTCAAAAGAAAAATCGATGTTTTACTACCAGTCACAAACTTTATGTTCGGCGTAGTACTCATACCGGAACTTACGAACAAGAATTGCTCTATCAATCACCATCTACTTTAGATATATCTTCTGAAACTATTTTCAAATCCAAAAGTCCAGTATCTTCCTCCAAATTAGTGAATTAAGAGGAGTTCTTTTGTGCAGAAAAAGAAAGAGCAGTGCAATCTTTCAAACTTACATTTGAAATGTGAAATATTTAAACAAAAGGGGGGGGGGAGATCAAGACAATGCAGCAGGGGTGGTTATCTAATTGGCTAGTCAAACATGAGGTGGTTCATAGATCTTTGGGCTTCGATCACCGAGGAATAGAGACTTTACAAATAAAAGCAGAGGATTGGGATTCCATTGCTGTCATTTTATATGTATATGGTTACAATTATTTACGTTCCCAATGTGCTTATGACGTAGCACCCGGTGGATCTTTAGCTAGCGTGTATCATCTTACGAGAATACAGTATGGTATAGATAACCCAGAAGAAGTATGCATAAAAGTCTTTACCCAAAAGGATAATCCTAGAATCCCGTCTGTCTTCTGGGTTTGGAGAAGTGCCGATTTTCAAGAACGCGAATCTTATGATATGGTGGGAATTTCTTATGATAATCATCCGCGCCTTAAACGTATCTTAATGCCTGAAAGTTGGATAGGCTGGCCCTTACGTAAGGACTATATAACCCCTAATTTCTATGAAATACAAGATGCTCATTGAATGATAATAAATTCATGCTCACTTATACAACACAACTCTAGATTTTATTCAAGTCACGGAATATTTTTCTATTCTGTTCCTAGACGAAACGAAATACCTATTATATTCTAATTACTTCCTATTATACAAAAAGGTCCAGATAGACTGATCAAAAAAGGGCTTCATTTCTATTTTCCAATAAAGAAGTTCTTACCACGAACTTTGTACCGCGCACATTATTTAGAACAACTAGGAAAGTAAGTATCAAGAAAAAAAAATATTCTTCGGAATAGGGGAATAAAAAATTAATAAGAAATGCAAAAATGAAGCGAAGCAAAGAGCACCTAATTTCACCTCCTTCTATACTATAAAGAAAAGAACCAGAGATTTTAACCCTTTTTTAAATTTAAAAAGAAGTGTTTAGAGATTTATCTACTTAGTGTATATTTATCTACTTAGTGTATACTATCTAGATTATTAATGAATATGTACCCCAATGCATCTCGGGGTATTTGTATCAATATCTATTCGGTAGATCCTTTTTTTCTGTGCCAGGAACCAGATTTGAACTGGTGACACGAGGATTTTCAGTCCTCTGCTCTACCAACTGAGCTATCCTGACCTTTTCTTGTGCATCATCCTAGTAGAGTATTTGCATCTATGTCAATTAAAGGGACTAAAAAATCAATAAAGTATTCCATTCCAAATTTGGAAATGGGGGGGGGGGATAGTCCTATGCATTGTGGATGGCTTACTTAATAATACTTATAAATTTAATTAATAATTGAGATTTTTTGCGGATACTCTAATAAAAAAGAAATCTATTTAATGAATAGCATAAGATCTATTGAGTTCTCTTCGCACTCCTTTGTGAAAGAGTAGAATGAGAAAGCTAATGAATCTTGAACCCATTGATAAAAGAGAAAAGAGGATAAATACTATGGTTAGGGAATAAAGGAGGGTTTGGGGATAGAGGGACTTGAACCCTCACAACTTATAAAGTCGACGGATTTTCCTTTTACTAGAAATTTCATTGTTGTCAGTATTGACATGTAGAATGGGACTCTCTCTTTATCCTCGTCCGATTAATCCTATTTTTAATAGATCTCAAAAACAATGAATTGAAGGATTTGATTACTCAATATTCGAGTGGAATAGATTCACAATAATTCTAAAAAAATTCAGAATTTTCTATTTCATAATCATTCCTAATTTCATTCTAAAAAATAAATAAAGAACCTATATTATGGTATGGGTTCTGTGATTAATCGTTTGCTATGTCAGTATCTATACGTGTGTATTAGATGTATAAAGCCCTTCTTTCTCTAATTTAGTAATTTAGAGGGAGTTTCACTACCAACACAACGTAATTACACCTCGATTCGTTAGAACAGCTTCCATTGAGTCTCTGCACCTATCCTTTTCCTTTGGGTTCTAGTTTGAGAACCACTTGTTTTTCAAAAAAGGGATTTGGCTCAGGATTGCCCATTTTTCATTCCAGGGTTTCTCTGAATTTGGAAGTTACCACTTAGCAGGTTTCCATACCAAGGCTCAATACAATCAAGTCCGTAGCGTCTACCGATTTCGCCATATCCCCATTCATTCTTTTTTTTCTTTGAAACCTGGATTCCTTGTGTAATTTCCTACATCTCTTAGTTTTTTTTTGAATCATTGAATTCATTATTCGACGTAGTCTAACAGCTCGTCTCTATTCAAGAGACCCCGCTTATTGCAATTCAGAATTGAATTGATTCTACCGTTGATATATTTGCAATTCAATCGGAATCAATATATCCAAAAGTTTTTCTCTCCCCCACCCCCCTTCTTTCCTTTTTTAGAATATTCAAAATCATACTATAACGCTTGATATTCATTCTTTTTTTCTAATCAGAATTCGAAATTTCATTTGTTATGATTCTATCTTTTCCTTAGTGAAATATTAATCCTTAAATTATTAACAAATAAAAAAACAAAATATTTCAAAAAATGTAAAAATGTATATAATGCTCGAATGAAAATGCCAAGAGATTCGCATTTTCTCTTTATTATTCATTATTCATATAGATTATTCTTTTCTATCTATTAGATTATTCGTCCGAGCCATATCAATCTGAAATCAAATTCAATATAGAAATTGGAATAGATTCTATTAGAAAAATGGATTTGCGAGTTAGAGAAATAAAAAGAAAGTTCAATAAATTCTATAATCCTATTAAATTCTATAATCCTATTTAAGAATATCGTTCTATAATCCTATTTAAGAATATCGTTTAGTTAAGCATATCAAGCTAACTTTATCTTTATGAAATTCTAGTATTTTTTTTTCTAAGTAGAATTTCGAACTAGTTAATAACTAAGATTAATAATTAAGATCTGCCATTTTACAGATTTCCTATATATATTTCTATTTGTTACACTATTTCTGTTATGTAAGCCCACTTAGCTCAGAGGTTAGAGCATCGCATTTGTAATGCGAGGGTCATCGGTTCAAATCCGATAGTCGGCTTTTTTCTCTATTGATGTTCCATGAACAAGAATCTCTTTTTTTTCTCCGAATTAAATGGAGAATCCAGAGTCCATTATGTCGTTCTACCTTAAAATTTTGCTAGATACAAAACATTAAAATAAATAATATATATACAAAAAATCCAGATGTTGATGAAATTCCATTTTTTGTGGTTCTTTAGTAGATTTTACTCTGTTTATCCTTTAGTTTAATTCAGTTTTAATTTCGATGTATTCTGTAATGTAAATACAATGAAATTTATTGTGTAAAATGGAATTTCAATAAAAAAAGGAGTCGTCATGTCCCGTTATCGAGGACCTCGTTTAAAAAAAATACGCCGTCTGGGAGCTTTACCAGGACTCACTAGAAAAACGCCTAAATCCGGAAGTAATCTGAAAAAGAAATTCAATTCTGGGAAAAAAGAGCAATATCGTATTCGTCTTCAAGAAAAACAGAAATTACGTTTTCATTATGGTCTGACAGAACGACAATTACTTAGATATGTACATATCGCTGGAAAAGCAAAAAAGTCAACAGGTCAAGTTTTACTACAATTACTTGAAATGCGTTTGGATAATATTGTTTTTCGATTGGGTATGGCTTCAACCATTCCTGGGGCCCGGCAATTAGTTAATCATAGACATATTTTAGTTAATGGTCGTATAGTTGATATACCAAGTTTTCGTTGCAAACCCCGAGATATTATTACTACGAAGGATAACCAAAGATCAAAACGTCTGGTTCAAAATTCTATTGCTTCATTCGATCCGGGCAAATTGCCAAAGCATTTGACGGTTGATACATTGCAATATAAAGGACTAGTACAAAAAATCCTAGATAGAAAGTGGGTCGGTCTGAAAATAAATGAGTTGTTAGTTGTAGAATATTACTCTCGTCAGACTTGAGCTTAACGCAAAAGGAAAGGTTCATAGAATTTTTTTTTCCCCTTCCCCTTTCCCCGAACTAAATCGACCTAAGGCTCTTAATTCGTATTTTTCCATTCATTCACCTAGCAGAAATAGATTAACCTTAGGATCTTTTTTCTTTTTTGTTATATTTTACATAGCAAAGTAATTTGCTTTAGAGAATTCTATTAAATAAAGGTATTATTGCTCAAATAAATTGTTATTTGATTTGATACATTGTGATCGGTAACGTTGATGAATTAAGAGAAACGGAAAGAGAGGGATTCGAACCCTCGGTAAACAAAAGTCTACATAGCAGTTCCAATGCTACGCCTTGAACCGCTCGGCCATCTCTCCTACATAACTTATTATGGAAAATAAACTGAGTGAATAGCGAGTTTTCGTATTCCTGCAGTACAGGTACAGCCACAACCGTTCGGGGATTCCATGGCTCTATTGGAAAAATTCTTTTTTTTATCTAAGTGTAAGGATCCTTTATTTATTTTTTTTTACTAGGAATTCTGCTCCCTCAAAAGTTTTTCTTTTGGGAAAACCCAAATAAAAAGAGAATAGAAGAATCCTTATTATTCCATAAGAAAATAAAGGAACCAAGGAACCCTAGAATTCTATTTGCATAAGGTATGTTACGCCATACAATCTAAATAAAAAAAGGGTATGGGATAATTAATGACTTTGAAAACGCGAAATAGCTGATGACAGAAGTTGTTGTTGAGAAATAGGAAAGTGGAATGAAATCTAATCTTAGTCAAATATTTCATATCTCTTCTTGTCCAAACAGAAGGAAAAGGAGACAATTTGAGCTGAGTGGAAAATCCATACCTCTCTTATCCATTTAGAGCATATGGAGCGATTTATAAGTTTTTATGTTATTTTGTGATAGAATGAAAAGAATTCTATATAGAATGGATTGGGAATTATGCCTAGATCCCGTATAAATGGAAATTTCATTGATAAGACCTCCTCGATTGTAGCCAATATTTTATTGCAAATAATTCCGACAACCTCAGGGGAAAAAAGGGCATTTACTTATTATAGAGATGGTGCGATTTGACTCTTTTTTTTTTTGTTTTTTTTTTAGCCCTACCTACATCTCAGTCTTACGAGAAAAAGAAGGGGTTCACATAGAGAGAACAAAATTAGTAAAGGAAGCCCACGCTTGGGGAAGGTGAGGTGAACTAACAATTCCTTCTGTCGTGTATCCTCGATTGATGCGGCCTTAGATACTTCAATTGTAGATTTGAGTATTGAGCGAAAGGTTACACCTACAGGATAGGTTCTGTATTACAGGCTAATCCTACTCTACTAGGACCAATAGGCAGCATAGGGGAGAAAAGCACTACACCTCGAAATAGGAATCAACAAGAGAAAAACTTTGTTAGAAATTAACCCTTTCCTGATCGGTATCAGGATTGGGAAGAATGGTTGGGATAGCAAACAACCATCAGGTTTGTACGTTGGATACCCTTATAACCATCAAAGGTCGTTGAAGTGGCTAATTCCTCTAAATAGGAGGCGTTGAGAACAAAGAAATTCCTGGAGCTATCGTTTTCCTCTAGCATTAATAGAATTCATTGGTGTTAAGAAAAACCTCTTGGGGGAAGGTTGGCTAGAGATTTCTTGGAAAAATACCAGCCCCTTTCGGTCCATAATGAGATGGGACTAATTCTATTTGCATTCTATAGATTTTTTGTTTAGTACTATGTACAGAAGGGAGGAGCCGTATGAGATGAAAACCTCATGTACGGTTTTGGAACGGAGATTTTTTGAATAGAATGAACGACCGTAACGGATGTTGGCTCAATCCGAAGGAAATTATGCGGAAGCTTTGCAGAATTATTATGAAGCTACGCGACTAGAAATTGATCCCTATGATCGAAGTTATATACTATATAACATCGGCCTTATACACACAAGCAATGGAGAGCATACAAAGGCTTTGGAATATTATTTCCGGGCGCTAGAACGAAACCCCTTCTTACCGCAAGCTTTTAATAATATGGCCGTGATCTGTCATTACGTGCGACTGTCTCCACTATAGAAAGAAAGAAGAAAAAAAGATGAAATTTTCTAGTATTTACTAGAAAAAGGGCTTTCTACATAGGGATCGTCAAAACAATGATTTTGCCCTATCAGCTGTAGGAAGGAAGAACACTTCACGAGAATCAAAATAAGAAGAAAGTCGAGCCTATACTACTACTCTATGGATAAATTCTCAAATTGATAGAGAAAGCACCGTAAAGATCAATTAGTGAGCGACTGGGTCGATACAACTAAAAAAAAAACTGCTTAATTATACCATGAGATGGGGCAAAATTTAGGAATCTGCTTATGTAATAGAGCCGATCCACTAAAGGATTAAGCAGCGGTGTAGTATCAGATCCCAAAGATAGTAAGTTCTTTTTTCTTTCTTATGGGAAAAAGTCTTTTTCAAGGATTCTATAGAAATTTCATATATGAAAGACACGAAACCGAGATAGTTACCTTTCAGAAAATTCGAACGAAGGATATAGGTCTATGTATGCTTCATTCTTCTGAAGGTGGGAGAAAAGATCAGACTGATTATTGATCAAAATTAGGGTTTGAAACTTAGGTAATTAACTTCTTCTGCTTAACCCAAGAAGAAATTGGATCGATTTTTGAGAAATCGAATTCAGTTAAAATAGGGGAAATTAAGATAGCAATTTCTGAGCCGTATGAGGTAGGAAACTCTCAAGTACGGTTCTAGGGGAAGGAACTGCCTATTCCGACCGAGGAGAACAGGCCATTCTACAGGGCGATTCGGAAATTGCGGAAGCTTGGTTTGATCAAGCTGCTGAGTATTGGAAACAAGCTATAGCGCTTACTCCGGGAAATTATATTGAAGCACAGAACTGGTTGAAGATTACGAAGCGCTTTGAATTTGAATAAGACCACTCTTCATTTTCATAAAATGGGCGGTTTGGTTGTTGATCCATTAATCAAATAATTTTGGTAGGAAGATCAAATCAAGAATTTCATTATATCCCTTTCTTCTACCTTCGATTTTATATCATATTTCATAAGGATAAACAATAGGGATAGGCTCTAGAACGGAGGTAATAAAGTAAATAAAAGGGGACAATCTAAATATTCCTACCTAAAGGACGATTTTTTTAATAATTCTAATGAGTTTCTTGGAATTTGGAATCGAATAAAAATATTTATATTATGCTCACTCAAGGAAAGTAGATGTAGGGCTTATACCCTAAAAAAAAATACACTAGCTTCTTAAATGAAAACGTAACAAAAAAAGATTTTTTTTTACGTCGGGAAATAATTTTCCAGGGTAACCAATGTCCGTTAGGCACCTAATCCTTATGTCATAATAGATCCGAACACTTGCCTCGGATTGACTTCAATATATAATTGCTCCAGTGAATAACTAAAAAAAAAATAGAAGGGCGGTAGATAGTAAAGAAAAGGACTAATCATAATATCTATCCTTCAAAGATTCACTAAAAAGACAGTTGGCGGGTCTCTTTGTATGTCTTGTCCGGAAAGAGGAGGACTTAATGATTATTCGTTCGCCGGAACCAGAAGTTAAAATTGTTGTGGATAGGGATCCTGTAAAAACATCTTTTGAGGAATGGGCTAGACCCGGGCATTTCTCAAGAACAATAGCTAAGGGCCCCGATACTACCACTTGGATCTGGAACCTACATGCTGATGCTCACGATTTCGATAGTCATACCGGTGATTTGGAGGAGATCTCTCGAAAAATCTTTAGTGCTCATTTCGGTCAACTCTCCATTATCTTTCTTTGGTTGAGTGGCATGTACTTCCACGGTGCCCGTTTTTCCAATTATGAAGCATGGCTAAGCGATCCTACTCACATTGGACCCAGTGCTCAGGTAGTTTGGCCAATAGTAGGGCAAGAAATTTTGAATGGTGATGTAGGTGGGGGTTTCCGAGGAATCCAAATAACCTCCGGTTTTTTTCAGATTTGGAGAGCATCTGGAATAACTAGTGAGTTACAACTCTATTGTACCGCAATCGGTGCATTGATTTTTGCATCGTTAATGCTTTTTGCTGGTTGGTTCCATTATCACAAAGCCGCTCCCAAATTGGCCTGGTTCCAAGATGTAGAATCCATGTTGAATCACCACTTAGCGGGGTTATTAGGACTTGGGTCTCTTTCTTGGGCGGGACACCAAATCCATGTATCTTTACCGATTAACCAATTTCTTGACGCTGGAGTTGATCCTAAAGAGATACCACTTCCTCATGAATTTATCTTGAATCGTGACCTTTTGGCTCAACTTTATCCTAGTTTTGCCGAAGGAGCAACCCCCTTTTTCACCTTGAATTGGTCCAAATACGCAGAATTTCTTACTTTTCGCGGAGGACTAGATCCAATAACCGGTGGCCTATGGTTGAGCGATATTGCGCACCATCATTTAGCTATTGCTATTCTTTTCCTGATCGCTGGTCATATGTATAGGACCAACTGGGGTATTGGTCATGGACTTAAAGATATTTTGGAGGCTCATAAAGGCCCATTTACAGGACAAGGCCATAAGGGTCTCTATGAAATCCTAACAACGTCATGGCATGCTCAATTATCTCTTAACCTAGCTATGCTAGGCTCTACAACTATTGTTGTAGCTCATCATATGTACTCTATGCCGCCCTATCCATACCTAGCTACTGACTATGGTACACAACTTTCCTTGTTCACACACCACATGTGGATTGGCGGATTTCTAATAGTTGGTGCTGCTGCACATGCAGCCATTTTTATGGTAAGAGACTATGATCCAACTACTCGATACAACGATCTATTAGATCGCGTCCTTAGACACCGCGATGCAATCATATCCCACCTTAACTGGGTATGTATATTTCTAGGTTTTCACAGTTTTGGCTTGTACATTCATAATGATACCATGAGTGCTTTAGGCCGTCCCCAAGATATGTTTTCGGATACCGCCATACAATTACAACCCATCTTTGCTCAATGGGTACAAAATATCCATGCTGACGCGCCTGGCGTAACAGCTCCTGGTGCAACAACAAGTACCAGCTTAACGTGGGGAGGTGGCGAGTTAGTAGCTGTAGGCGGCAAAGTCGCTTTGTTACCTATTCCATTAGGAACCGCAGATTTTTTAGTCCATCACATTCACGCATTTACCATCCATGTGACTGTATTAATACTTTTGAAAGGTGTTTTATTTGCTCGTAGTTCCCGTTTGATACCTGATAAAGCAAATCTTGGTTTTCGATTCCCTTGCGACGGGCCTGGACGAGGGGGAACATGTCAAGTCTCCGCCTGGGATCATGTTTTCTTAGGTCTATTCTGGATGTACAATGCAATTTCGGTAGTCATTTTCCATTTCAGTTGGAAAATGCAGTCGGATGTTTGGGGTACTGTAAGTGATCAAGGGATAGTAACTCATATCACAGGGGGAAACTTTGCACAGAGTTCCATTACGATTAATGGTTGGCTCCGAGATTTCTTGTGGGCACAGGCATCCCAAGTAATTCAGTCTTATGGTTCTTCATTATCTGCATATGGTCTTTTTTTCTTAGGCGCTCATTTTGTCTGGGCTTTCAGTTTAATGTTTTTATTTAGTGGCCGTGGTTATTGGCAAGAACTCATTGAATCTATCGTTTGGGCTCATAACAAATTAAAAGTTGCTCCTGCTACTCAGCCTAGAGCCTTGAGCATTATACAAGGACGTGCTGTAGGAGTAACCCATTACCTTCTGGGTGGAATTGCCACAACATGGGCATT